GTATCAAGAACTATGTACAAAAGAATATGAAAATATCTTCTAGTGTCGAGGGAATTGCATGTATAGAGATTCAAAAAAAAATCGACTTGATTCAAGTCATAATCTATATGGGATTCCCAAAGTTATTAATAGAACATCAAAAAATCGAAGAATTACAGATAAATCTACAAAAAGAACTTAATTCTGTGAACCGTAAACTCAATATTGCTATTACAAGAATTGCAAATCCTTATGGACACCCTAATATTCTTGCAGAATTTATAGCCGGACAATTAAAAAATAGAGTGTCATTCCGCAAAGCAATGAAAAAAGCTATTGAATTAACCGAACAAGCAGGTACAAAAGGAATTCAAATACAAATTGCAGGGCGTATCGACGGAAAAGAAATTGCACGTGTCGAATGGATCAGAGAAGGTAGGGTACCTCTACAAACCATTAGGGCTAAAATTGATTACTGTTCCTATACAGTTCGAACTATCTATGGGGCTTTAGGTATCAAAATTTGGATATTTGTAGACGAGTAATAATAAAACCTTTACTTAAACTTATCTTTAGGTCTATCAGTTAATAGAACAAAAAAGATTCTTTCATTCTTTTTTGTCTGTTAAATCAAAACAAAAACAAATAATTCTATAAGGTTGAATAAAGATTCCATTAATTATTTGATTCGATATAATTATAATTGCTATGCTTAGTGTGTGACTCGTTAATTTTTTTAGGGTTCGATTCAAAAAAAAAAGAAGACCAGCCCATAGTATGAACTAATAACCAACTCATCGTTTCGCATTATCTGGATATAAAGAAACAGTCGAGATATGATATATTGGTCATATCATTGTAGCAACTGAAATCTTTTTTAGATAAAAAAAAGAAAAACCAATTTTATTCTGAGTTGCGAAAGAATAAAAGGAAAGTATATAGATAAATGGAAGGGTGAGAGAAAGAGAGAAAAAAGAAATCTATGATATAGAATTCCAATATGTAAGGTCGATGATTCATCTCATAAAGGGAAATGTAATAAAGCATTAATACTAATTGATCCCTAATTAAACAAAATAAAATCGTTCTTATAGAATAGAACAAAAAAATCAAGAGCCCCGAGTCAATAAAGACTGAGAGTATTGACTCAAGAACAAATTTCATTTAGGGGCTCCGTTGTAGAATCCAGACCTAACCATTAATCGCGAAGCGATGGGAACGACAGAACCCCTGATTGCATAAGATTCTATTGAAAACGAATCCTAATGGTTCATTGGGTAGGATGGCGGAATGAACTAGGAACTCATTTATTCTGAAAAATCGTGTCATGAATTAATCCTAAAATAAAAGTAATGCCATGCACTAATCCGATAAACTGAATATTAAATAAAGTAAATATTCGCCCGCGAAAATCTTTCTTTTTTGGATTTCAAGATTGTAGTCGATCCAATATCTAATATTATAATATAAAAGCAAAACAAACTACAGATTCGTTATAACCTTATAATAAAAATAAAACAAAATCTTATTTTTTATAATTATCAATCGAATGTATGTTTAGTTATATCTAAAAAAAAAAGATATATCAATTTCTAATAAATTATCAAAGACTCTCATGATTCAATATATTATTTAATTTATTAAATACATGTATATTATTTTATAATCGTTAATCGTTTCGTTCGTGAGGAGCTGGATGAGAAGAAAATCTCATGTCCAGTTCTGTAGTAGAGATGGAAGTAATAAATAACCATCAACTATAACCCCAAAAGAACCCGATTCCGTAAACACCATAGAGGAAGAATGAAAGGAATATCTTATCGAGGTAATCATATTTGCTTCGGTAGATATGCCCTTCAAGCGCTTGAACCTGCTTGGATCACATCTAGACAAATAGAAGCAGGACGACGAGCAATGACACGAAACGCACGCCGCGGCGGAAAAATATGGGTACGCATATTTCCAGACAAACCAGTTACAGTAAGACCTACAGAAACACGTATGGGTTCAGGAAAAGGATCTCCCGAATATTGGGTAGCTGTCGTTAAACCAGGTAGAATACTTTATGAAATGAGCGGAGTACCAGAAAATATAGCCAGAAAGGCTATTTCAATAGCGGCATCCAAAATGCCTATACGAACTCAATTCATTATTTCAGGATAGGAATGTAGAACCAAAAGAAAGAGGTTTTTCGGATGAAAAAAACCAATTGCAGGTTTCTTTATTTTGTTTTGAATAAACAATATTTCTTTTTTTTTACTGAGCCCTTTGCTTTGCCCTTGCATTGAAAAAACAGATAAAAAACGATATGATTCAACCTCAAACCCATTTGAATGTAGCGGATAACAGCGGAGCCAGAAAATTGATGTGTATTCGAATAATAGGAGCTAGTAATCGACGATATGCTAAGATCGGTGACGTTGTTGTTGCTGTAATCAAGGAAGCAATACCAAATACACCGCTAGAAAGATCAGAAGTGATCAGAGCCGTAATTGTACGTACTTGTAAAGAACTAAAACGCGACAATGGTATGATAATACGATATGATGACAATGCTGCGGTTGTTATTGATCAAGAAGGAAATCCAAAAGGAACTCGAATTTTTGGCGCAATCGCCCGGGAATTAAGACAATTAAATTTCACTAAAATAGTTTCGTTAGCACCCGAAGTATTATAAGATGAGACCATAATAGAGCTTATAGTATTTGAATGAAATTGATTAATTTAGTAGATTGTTTGTGGTTCACGTATATGCCTTTAATATTTCATAAATATTTAATAATTCAGAAAAAAAAAAAAAGAGCATGTTGATTATATCAATTAGATCAAAATTCGAGGACAACAAAAATCTTAGTTTCTTATGAGTAAAGACACTATTGCTAACATACTAACTTCTATACGAAATGCTGACATGAATAAAAAAAGAACAGTTCGAATACCATATACTAACATCACTGAAAACATTCTTAAAATCCTTTTACGAGAAGGTTTTATTGAAAACATGAGGAAACATCAGGAAAGCAACAATCTTTTTTTGGTTTTAACCCTACGACATAGAAGGAAAAGGAATAGGAAAGGACCAGATAAAACTGTTTTAAATTTAAAACAGATCAGTCGACCCGGTCTACGAATCTATTATAATTATCAACGAATCCCAAGAATTTTAGGAGGGATGGGGATTGTAATTCTTTCTACTTCTCGAGGTATAATGACAGACAAAGAAGCTCGACTAGAAAGAATCGGTGGAGAAATTTTGTGCTATATATGGTAATCTTTTATGATATACGAATTATATTATAGAACTTTTGTATGTGTGAAAAAAGGGTAGGTTTCTAATATTATGCCTCACACATTAGTTGATACCTCAAGTGAAAGAACAAAAAAAAGACTCATTAAGGTTTAATTTCTGAATCACTTCCCAATGGTATTAGTGATTAGGTGATTTTATAACTTTCAACATTCATTTCATGGAGATACAATTCAAAATTAAAAATTTCAAGAAACTTATTTTCTTCCAATAAAGAGATTCAGAATTAAGTTAAGGAATGACAAATATGAAAATAAGAGCCTCCGTCCGTAAAATTTGTGAAAAATGTCGACTGATCCGTAGGCGAGGACGAATTATAGTAATTTGTTCCAACCCAAAACATAAACAAAGACAAGGATAGAGAATCTTTAGAAAAAAGGGGGGAAGGGAACTCCATAAATCTAAAGGACCCAATGTTCAAATAAATAAAAATAAATAAAAGCTCTGTTTTGATGTCAAATGGATATATCCATATATCTCTGGCTTAGATTTATGAGATGGCAAAACCTATACCAAGAATTGGTTCACGTAAGAATAGACATATGAGTTCACGTAAAAATGCCCGTAGAATACCAAAGGGAGTTATTCATGTTCAAGCAAGTTTCAACAATACTATTGTGACTGTTACAGATGTACGGGGGCGGGTAATTTCTTGGTCCTCCGCCGGTACTTGTGGATTCAAGGGTGCAAGAAGAGGGACACCTTTTGCCGCTCAAACCGTAGCAGGAAATGCTATTCGGGCAGTAATGGATCAAGGTATGCAACGAGCAGAAGTCATGATAAAGGGCCCCGGTCTCGGAAGAGATGCGGCATTAAGGGCTATTCGTAGAAGTGGTATACTATTAAGTTTCATACGAGACGTAACCCCTATGCCACATAATGGATGCAGGCCCCCTAAAAAAAGACGTGTGTAAAACTAAACATTGAAAATATTTCAAGAGAAATAAATAATTCAATGACTTGATCAAATAATATTACTATGGTTCAAGAGAAAGTAACAGTATCTACTCGGCCACTACAGTGGAAATGTGTTGAATCAAGAGCAGACAGTAAACGTCTTTATTATGGACGCTTTATTCTGGCTCCACTTATGAGAGGACAAGCCGATACAATAGGCATTGCGATGAGAAGAGCTTTGCTTGGAGAAATAGAAGGAACATGTATCACACGCGTAAAATTCGAGAAACTACCACATGAATATTCTACCATAATCGGTATTCAAGAATCCGTACATGAAATCTTAATGAATTTGAAAGAAATTGTATTGAGAAGTAATCTATATGGAACTCGTGATGCGTCTATTTGTGTCAAGGGTCCCCGATATGTAACTGCTCAAGATATCATCTTACCACCTTCCGTGGAAATCGTTGATAATACACAGCATATAGCTAACCTAACAGAACCAATAACTTTGTGTATTGAATTACAAATCAAGAGGGATCGCGGATATCGTATAAAAACGCCAAATAACTTTCAAAAAGGAAGTTATCCTATAGATGCTGTATTCATGCCTGTTCGAAATGCAAATCATAGTATTCATTCTTATGTGAATGGAAATGAAAACCAAGAAATACTTTTTCTCGAAATATGGACAAATGGAAGTTTAACTCCTAAAGAAGCACTTCATGAGGCCTCCCGAAATTTGATTGATTTATTTATTCCCTTTTTCCATGCAGAAGAACATTTAGAAAACAATCAACACAAAGGTACTTTA